TTAATATCCCTTTGGTTTGGTGTCATCGACATAAATAAGAGATGTCGTTTCTAGTCTATCTCTTTCTATTTATATATGGAAAGTTAAAAAATCATCATATAATAATCCAGAAATTTCAATACAAAAGAAAAAGGGAGGTTTCTGATGATTTTTCAATCTTTTCTACTAGGTAATCTATTATCCTTATGCATGAAGATAATAAATTCGGTCGTTGTGGTCGGACTTTATTATGGATTTCTGACCACATTTTCCATAGGGCCCTCTTATCTCTTCCTTCTCCGAGCTCGGGTTATGGAAGAAGGAGAAGAAGGAACCGAGAAGAAGGTATCAGCAACAACTGGTTTTATTATGGGACAGCTCATGATGTTCATATCGATCTATTATACGCCTCTGCATCTAGCATTGGGTAGACCTCATACAATAACTGTCCTAGCTCTACCCTACCTTTTGTTTCATTTCTTCTGGAACAATCACAAAAACTTTTTTTTTTTTGGATTTACTAGCAGAAATTCAATGCGCAATCTCAGCATTCAATGTGTATTCCTGAATAATCTAATTTTTCAATTATTCAACCATTTCATTTTACCAAGTTCAATGTTAGCCAGATTAGTAAACATTTATATGTTTCGATGCAACAACAAGATATTATTTGTAACAAGTAGTTTTGTTGGTTGGTTAATTGGTCACATTTTATTCATGAAATGGGTTGGGTTGTTATTAGTTTGGATACAGCAAAATCATTCTATTAGATCTAATGTACTTATTCGATCTAATAAGTATCTGGTGTCAGAATTGACAAATTCTATGGCTCGAATCTTTAGTATTCTCTTATTTATTACCTGTGTCTACTATTTAGGCAGAATGCCGTCACCCATTTTTACTAAAAAATTGAAAGAAAACTCAGAAAGGAAAGAAATTGAGGAAGAAATAGATGTAGAAATAGAAAAAACTTCCGAAACGAAGGAGACTAAACAGGAAGAAGAGGGATTCACCGAAGAAGATCCTCCTCCTTCCCTTTTTTCGGACGAAAAGGAGGATCCGGACAAAATGGATGAAACGGAAAAGATCCGAGTGAATGGAAAGGACAAAACAAAGGATGAATTCAACTTGCACTTAAAAGAAGCGTGCTATAAAAATAGCCCAACTTATTATTCTGGCAATCAAGATATTTCGAAGTTAGAAATACTTAAAGAAGAAAAGAAAAACCTCTTCTGGTTTGAAAAACCCCTTCTTTCTCTGCTTTTCGACTATAAACGTTGGAATCGTCCAACGCGATATATAAAAAACAATCGATTTGAAAATGCGGTAAGAAATGAAATGTCACAATATTTTTTTTATACATGTAAAAATGATGGAAAACAAAGAATTTCTTTTACATATCCACCCAGTTTATCCATTTTCTGGGAAATGATACAAAGAAAGATTTCTTTGTCTACAATAGACAAATTCTTATACGATGAACTATACAATTATTGGATTTATAACAATGAACAAAAAAAAAACAGCTTAAGCAATGAATTTACTAATAGAATTGCAGTTCTAGACAAAGGACTTTTTTATATAGATGGACTCGATAAAAAAACTCGATTATGCAATGAGAAAACGAAAAAGGAATATTTGCCAAAAATAAATGATCCTTTCTTAAATGGATCCTATCGTGGAATAATAAAAAAATGCTTTTCACCCTCTATTATAAATGAAACTGCAGTCAAAAATAGGATAGATGGAATTTTTATAAATAAAATTCATAGTATTCTTAGTAATGATTATAATTACCACGAATTTGAACAGAAAAAAGCTGCATTTAATAAAAAATCAATATCAAAAGAAATTAGGCATTTCATGCAGTTAATGAGTCAATTTTATGGGGAATCAACATTCAATCTCAAAGGAATTTCTTTACTTCCAGAAGAAGTCAAAATTGGTTTAGAAGATCAAGAAAAATTTTGTAAATTTTTAGTTGATGCAATCATAGGACTAAAAATAAATAAGAAATTAATAAAAAAAGCAATTGGAATAAAAGATATTAGTAAAAGAGTTCCATGCTGGTCATACAAATTAATTGATGATTTAGAACAGCAAGAAAGAAAAAATGAAGATGACGTACCAAGAGATCATCAAATACGTTCAAGGAAAGCTAAACGTGTAGTTATTTTTAATAATACTGAAGATAATATCAATGTTAATAACATTGATCTAAAAAAATCTAATCAAGAAGTTGCTTTGATACGTTATTCACAACAATCTGATTTTCGTCGAAACATAATAAAAGGTTCCATGCGTGTTCAAAGACGTAAAATTAATTTTTTGGTATTATTTCAAGCAAATATACATTCACCGCTTTTTTTAGACAGAATAGATGAATCTTCTTTTTCTTCTGTTAACATTTCAAAATTAATTAAACAAATTTTTAGAAATTATAAAAGAAAAACAAGAGAATTTCAAATTTCGGATTATACAGAAGAAGAAAAAAAGGAAGAAGAGAAAAAAAAAGAATACAAAAGAAACGAAGAAAAAAGAAAAGAAAAAACACGAATAGAAATAGCTGAAGCTTGGGATACCATTATATTTGCTCAAGTAATAAGAGGTTTGATGTTAGTAACTCAGTCCATTTTTAGAAAATATTTTATATTACCTTTTTTCATAATCGCAAAAAATATGGGTCGTATAGTCTTATTCCAACTTCCTGAGTGGGAAGAGGATTTCGAAGGGTGGAATAAAGAAATGCATGTTAAATGTACCTATAATGGTGTTCAGTTATCAGAAACAGAATTTCCTAAAAACTGGTTAAAAGATGGTATTCAGATAAAGATACTATTTCCTTTCTGTATAAAACCTTGGCACCGATCAATGCTAAGACCTTCTTATCAAGAGGAAATGAAAAAAAATAAAAAGGATAATTTTTGTTTTTTAACAGTTTGGGGGTTGGAAACTGAATTTCCTTTCGGTTCCTCCCGAAAACGACCTTCTTTTTTTAAACCTATTTATAAAGAATTCAATAAAAAAATTTTTCAATTTACAAGGAAATCTTTTCAAGTTTTAAAAATTGTGATTGTTAAAGAAAAAATAGAATTTTTTCTAAAGGTTCTGAATGAAACAAAAAAATTTATTAAAAGCTTTTTATTAAAAAAAAAAATTTCAATGGTAAGCCAAATTCGAGTATTTGGATTAGGAGAAGAATCTAGTGAAATAAAAAAAGAAAAAGATTTGACAATAAATAATTATATGGTTCATGAATCATCCATTCAAAACCAATTTATTAATTGGACAAACTATTCAGATTCAGTGGCAGAACAAAAAACACAAAATCTCGCTAATAGAACAAGAACAATAACAAATCAAATAGAAAAAGAAAAAAAATTCCAAACTTTAGGCTTTATTATTAAGCCTAACAAAACACCTTATGGTACTCAAAATTTAGAATCACCCCAAAATTGGGGTCAGATATTAAAAAGGATAAATACTCGATTAATTCGTAAATCAAAAATTTTTAAAAATTTTTTTAGGGAACGAATATCCGTAGATATATTTCTATATATTATTAATATTTCCCGAATTAATATAAAACTTTTTCTTGAATCAACAAAAAATTTTAATGAAAAACCCATGGACAAAAAAAATCAAGAAAGGATTGAAAAAAAAAATAAAAAAACAATTCAATTTCATAAGAATTTAAATTTAAAAATTCTTTCCCATTTATCTTTTTTGTCACAAGCCTATATATTTTTCAAATTATTACAAGCCGAATTTATTAACTTATATAAGTTAAAGTTAACTTTTGTCCTTCAATATCGCGGAACACAAGGAATAATTCCTTCTAAGTTAAAGACTAAAAAACATCAAAATTCTGGACTGAATCAATGGAAAAACTGGTTAAAATTTAAAAGTAATTATCAATACGATTTATCGCAGATAAACTGGTTTCAATTAGGACCAAAAAATTGGCGCAATGGAGTCACTGAATATTGTGAGATTGAAAAGAAAAAATTAAAAAAAAAAAGGAATTCATATAAAAAAAACGAATTACTTAATTACAAAAATAATTATGAAAACCTTTTTTGTTTATTGCGGGATCAAAAAGATAATTTTCAAAAAAATTATAGATATAATATTTTATCGTATAATTTTTTTTTTTTTGAAGATAAGAAGGATTTATATCATTATGGAGAACCATTACAAGTAAATAAAAAGCAAGAATTCTCTTATATTTATAATTACAACATATCTAAAGACAAGTTCATTTATATGTGGTGGAGTATTCCTATCACCAATCTTTTAAGAGAAAAAATGATTCTGGATATAGAGACAAATACAGATAGAAAATATTGTGATTGGAAAATTATCCTTTTTTTTCGTAGAAACAAAATCGACATTGAAGCTTGGATCAATATTAGCAATAACACTAAAAATATTAAGATTGAACCTAAAAATTATAAATTTGTTGATAAAATGGAAAAAAAAGATCTTTTTTATCGCACAATTTTTCAAGAAATTGACCAATTAAAAAAAAAACTTTTAGATTGGATGGGGATGAATGAAGAAATACTAAGTCGTCCTATATTAAATCTAGAGTTTTTGTTCTTCCCAGAATTTTTCTTACTCTTTAATGCATATAAAATTAAACCTTGGGTTATACCAATAAATTTACTTTTTTCAAATTGTAATGTAAATTATAATTTTAGCGAAAATAAAAAAAGCAATAGAAAGAAAAAAGCGAATCCTTTTACAACACCTATAATATCAAATGAAAAAAAATTAGAGAATAGGAATCAAGATAAAAAAGAGCTCATAAGTCAAAAAAATAGCGGATCTGACGTTCAAAAAAATTCTGAGTCTCTTAGCTCAAATCGCCAAAAAGATATTAAAGAAAATTATATAGAATCATATATTAAAAATAGCAGAAAAAAAAAACAAGACAAGAGTAGTCCAGAAGCCGAACTCAATTTATTCCTTAAAAGGTATTTGTTTTTTCAATTGAAATGGGATAATTCTTTGAATAAAAAATTGATCAATAATATCAAAGTTTACAGCCTCCTGCTTAGATTAAAAAATCCACGAGAAATTACAATATCCTCGATTGAAAGAAGAGAAATGAGTCTGAATATAATGCTGATTCAGAAAGATTTAACTCTTACTCAATTGATAAAAGGGAAGATATTTATTATTGAACCTATTCGTCTGTCTGTACAGGATGATGGAGAATTTCTTCGGTATCAAACCATAGGTATTTCGTTCATTCATAAGAGTAAACACCAAAATAATCAAAACATCGACAATATTGATAAGAGGAATCCGGATGAATGGATTCCCAGATATCAAACGGTGATGAAGACTAGAGATAAAACCTATTTTTTTTTACGTGTTCCTGCAAAAGTTTTTTCGTCCAGGCGCCGTAAAGAATTGAGAATTCTAATTTGTTTGAATTCAAGTAATAATAATGGTAGTTATAGAAATACAGTCTCTTACAACGGGAATCAGATAAAAAACGGCAGTCAATTTTGTGATGAAAACAATCAAAAATTAAACGTCTTTCTTTGGCCTAATTATCAACTAGAAGATTTAGCCGGTATGAATCGTTATTGGTTTAATACTAATAACGGTAGTCGTTTTAGTATATTAAGAATACATATGTATCCATGATTAAAAATGCATTTATAATAAATTGCTCTTATATATTCCCTATCCATTATCTGCTAGAAAAAAAAAAGCCCTCGCGTCTTGACTTCAATTCTGATATATGATACGAAATTTATAACATATCAATCACTAGTCAATAGATCTTAAAAGACTTACCATCATTTTTTATTAAAAAATAAGGAAATGTGTATACCAGGGTAAATGTGCTGGCATTATTATTTCTGATCAAAAAATTTTATATTTAGGAAATAAAAAAAAAAGGAAGGTTAATAATTTATGAACAAAAATGCATCGATTTCGCATGAAAAAAAAGAAGAAAACAAGGGATCTGTTGAATTTCAAGTTTTCTGTTTTACTAATAAGATACGAATACTCACTTCACATTTGGAGTTGCATAAAAAAGATTATTCATCTCAGAGAGGTCTACGACAAATTCTAGGAAAACGTCAACGACTTTTGGTTTATTTATCAAAGAAAAATAGAATACGTTATAAAGAATTAATCAGTCAATTAAAGATTCGAGAGCTAAAAACGCGTTAATTTTAAGAGTTGTTTTGAATTATTTGATTTATTCGATCTTGAATTTTGATGAACTTTTTTTTTGTTTTCGGCAATTCATGGAAAAATGAATTCATGAAAGAATGAATCGGGGCAAAACTTATGACTGTACCAATTACAAGAAAAGATCTCATGATAGTCAATTTGGGCCCTCACCACCCAGCAATGCATGGCGTTCTCCGACTTATTGTTACTTTAGATGGAGAAGAGGTTATTGACTGTGAACCAATATTGGGGTATTTACACAGGGGGATGGAGAAAATTGCAGAAAACCGAACAATTATACAGTATTTGCCTTATGTAACACGTTGGGATTATTTAGCTACTATGTTCACAGAAGCAATAACAGTAAATGGACCCGAACAGTTGGGAAATATTCAAGTACCTAAAAGGGCTAGCTATATCAGAGTTATTATGTTGGAGTTAAGTCGTATAGCTTCTCATTTGTTATGGCTCGGCCCTTTTATGGCCGATATTGGTGCGCAGACCCCCTTTTTTTATATTTTCAGAGAAAGAGAATTAATATATGATTTATTTGAAGCGGCCACCGGCATGAGAATGATGCACAATTTTTTTCGTATTGGAGGAGTAGCTGCCGATCTACCTTATGGGTGGATAGATAAATGTTTAGATTTTTGTGATTATTTTTTAATGGGACTTGCTGAATACCAGCAACTGATTACACGAAATCCTATTTTTTTAGAACGTGTTGAGGGGGTAGGTGTTATTGGCGAAGAAGAGGCAATAAACTGGGGCTTATCAGGACCAATGCTACGCTCGTCCGGAATACTATGGGATCTTCGTAAAGTTGACCGTTATGAGTGTTATGACGAATTTGATTGGGAAGTCCAATGGCAAAAGGAAGGGGATTCTTTAGCTCGTTATTTAGTACGGATAGGTGAAATGGCAGAATCCATAAAAATTATTCAACAAGCTCTAGAAGGAATTCCGGGGGGTCCCTATGAGAATTTAGAAATTCGCCGTTTTGATAGGATAAAATCTCCTGAATGGAATGATTTTGAATATCGATTCATTAGTAAAAAGCCGTCTCCTACTTTTGAATTGTCGAAACAAGAACTTTATGTGAGAGTCGAAGCCCCAAAAGGGGAGTTAGGGATATTTTTGATAGGAAATCGGAGTGTTTTTCCTTGGAGATGGAAAATTCGCCCACCAGGTTTTATCAATTTGCAAATTCTTCCTCAGTTAGTTAAAAAAATGAAATTGGCTGATATTATGACGATATTAGGTAGCATAGATATCATTATGGGAGAAGTTGATCGTTGAAATGATAATTGATACAACAAAAATACAAAATATCAATTCTTTTTACAGATTGGAATCTTTAAAAGAGATTTATGGAACTATATGGATACTTTTCCCTATTTTGATTCTCGTATTGGGAATCACAATAGGCGTACTAGTAATTGTATGGTTAGAAAGAGAAATATCTGCAGGTATACAACAACGTATTGGACCGGAATATGCTGGTCCGTTGGGAATTCTACAAGCTTTAGCAGACGGAACAAAACTGTTTTTTAAAGAAAACCTTCTTCCATCTAGAGGGGATATACGTTTATTTAGTATCGGACCCTCTATAGCTGTCATATCAATTCTACTAAGTTATTCAGTAATTCCTTTTGGTTATAACTTTGTTCTAACCGATCTTAGTATTGGTGTTTTTTTATGGATCGCTATTTCAAGTATTGCTCCAATTGGACTTCTTATGTCAGGATATGGATCAAATAATAAATATTCCTTTTTAGGTGGTCTACGGGCTGCTGCTCAATCAATAAGTTATGAAATACCCGTAACTCTATGTGTCTTATCAATATCTCTACGTGTGATTCGTTAAGGCCTACGTCTTCAAATTTAGGTATCGAAGAAAATTTTTTTATTTCTAAGATAAGGTATTAAATAGATATCTTCATTTTTTTATTCACCGAGAGGGTTGATAAATTAAACCTGATAGTTAGATGAGTGAAAAAAAAAACAGCTTATAAATTCGCAGTAAAAAAAACTCATTGCCTATGTACAAAGGTTAAACAAAAAGAAACATAAGCAGTCAAGGCTGTTTACCCCCAAGATTAATTAGTAATTATAATAATAACTTGAAGCGGGTTGAAAAAAAATTTTATGGGGTTTTTATTTTACTATAATAAAAACAACCGTATTATGATATAAAAAAAAGTGGATGATTAGGAACACTAAAGTACACAAAGGATTCGTAATAAATATTTTTTAGGTTATCCTAAGTTTACATAAAAGAAATACTAATTTGAGGCTTAAAATTGGTAGAAATTATCAAGTAGTACTCCCACAAATTCCGATCCAGAGTATGCTCCTATCCACCCATAAATTGAATAACTATCAGGAACGAAATAATCCTTTAACTTTTTTTAGCCTAAAAGAAACGAAATAGAAATAAGATGGATAAAAAAAAAATAAAATTAAATTTTAAAAAACTCTTTTTTTCGCTATACTATAATTTTTGTCATGGGATAAGTCATGAATGAATGTTTAAGTCTCAAAAAAATAAGGTGCAGTTTATTTTTTTTAGTTAAAGATTAAGTTATTACTCAACAAAAATGGAGTCAGTCAAAGGATGAGATAAATTCCGAAGCACTTTTATTTTATAGCATTGCAGACAGAATTTCATTGGTTTAATTCAGGATCTTTCGGTTTATTTTTACTTTATTTATCCTACAAGTATATCAGTAAAGACTACCGAATCCATTCTTAAATTTATTGACGGCTCTCGGGGAGCCGTATGAGGTGAAAATCTCATGTACGGTTCTGTACTAGCGATGACAAGAGTGATCTGATCATCGACTATGATTATCTAACAGTTCAAGTACAATCGATATAGTTGAGGCGCAGTCAAAATATGGTATTTTGGGGTGGAATTTGTGGAGGCAACCTATAGGATTTATTGTTTTTATAATTTCTTCTCTAGCAGAATGCGAGAGATTACCCTTTGATTTACCAGAAGCAGAAGAAGAATTAGTAGCCGGTTATCAAACCGAATATTCAGGTATTAAATTTGGTTTATTTTACGTTGCTTCCTATCTAAATCTACTAATCTCGTCATTATTTGTAACAGTTCTTTACTTGGGGGGTTGGGATTTTTCTATTCCAGACATCTTCATTCCTGAGTTTTTTGAAATAAATAAGCAAGGAGTCTTTGGAACAATTTTGGGTATTTTAATTACATTAGCGAAAACTTTTTTGTTCTTGTTCATTCCTATCGCAACAAGATGGACTTTACCTAGACTGAGAATGGACCAATTATTAAATCTTGGGTGGAAATTTCTTTTACCAATATCTTTAGGTAATCTATTATTAACAACTTCTTCCCAACTCCTTTCATTATAAAAAAATATATTTGATACTCACTAAAATTAAAATTTATCGCAAACAAGAGAAAGAAACAAAATCTTAAATTTTTTTAGTTTAGTATATGTTCCCTATGGTAACTGGGTTAATTAATTATGGTCAACAAACAGTACGCGCGGCAAGGTACATTGGTCAAGGTTTTATTATTACCCTATCTCATACCAATCGTTTACCTGTAACTATCCAGTATCCTTATGAAAAATTGATCACCTCAGAGCGGTTTCGTGGTCGAATACACTTTGAGTTTGATAAATGTATTGCTTGTGAAGTTTGTGTTCGTGTATGTCCTATAGATTTACCTGTTGTTGATTGGAAAGTGGAAACGGATATTCGAAAAAAACGATTGCTTAATTATAGCATTGATTTCGGAATCTGTATATTTTGTGGTAATTGTGTTGAGTATTGTCCAACAAATTGTTTATCGATGACTGAAGAATATGAGCTTTCCACTTATGATCGTCATGAATTAAATTATAATCAAATTGCTCTGGGTCGTTTACCAATATCAATAACTGATGATTACACAATTCGAACAATTATGAATACACCTCAAATAACAGAAAAATCTTGTGATTAAAAAACACTTTCTAATTATTAATTTAGTCATTTAATAAAGTTTCTTGTTTTCTTGATCAATAAAAATGCGAACTATTGGCTATTCTATTGATTGGTGAAAATTAAAATTGAAAATTTAGTTATTGTAATGATTTTCAATAGTTTTGATTTCGAACCGCTTTATTAAAAAAAAAAAAAAACACATAAAAAATGCAATGGGTTCAAAAATTTTACCCGTATTTATTTAAAGTAGTACACTTTAGGATTTAACAATTAGGAATGCACGAATCCCTTTTTCTGTTCAATTCAATAAGATCATGAAACTTTTTTATCTCTTTTTTTATATAATGGATTTACCTGGACCAATACATGATTTTCTTTTAGTCTTTCTGGGAATAGGTCTTATATTTGGGGGTCTAGGAGTAGTATTATTTAACAATCCAATTCTTTCTGCCTTTTCGTTGGGGTTGGTTCTTGTTTGTATATCTTTATTCTATATTCTAGCCAATTCGCATTTTGTAGCTTCAGCACAACTCCTTATTTATGTGGGAGCTATAAATATCTTAATAATATTTGCTGTAATGTTCATGAATGGGCCAGAATATGACACAAATTTGCGTCTGTGGACTGTTGGTGATAACGTTACTTCGTTGATTTGTACAAGTCTTTTTGTTTCATTAATTATTACTATTCTAAATACGTCATGGTATGGTATTATTTGGACTACAAAATCAAACCAGATTCTTGAACAAGATTTTATAACTACTAGTCAACAAATAGGAATTAATTTATCAACAAAATTTTTTCTTCCCTTTGAACTTATTTCAATAATTCTTTTAGTTGCGTTAATAGGCGCAATTGCTGTGGCACGTCAATAATTTAAATTTCATTTTAAAAATCAGCAATAATTAAAGGGTCTATTTTCTCATATTAAATTCTATTCAGATTGGTTTAGAAACTTTTAGTTCGATTTCTTACTTATTACCAACAGATTTTTTGCTTTTCTATCTATTTTTTTTTTTGAACTTATGGTATTCGAGTCAATCAAATGGGTTTAATTGTTGTTCATATTGAAATATTCATAAGGAGTTGGTCAATGATGCTCGAACATGTACTTGTTTTGAGTGCTTATTTATTTTCTATTGGAATCTATGGATTAGTCACGAGCCGAAATTTGGTTCGGGCTCTTATGTGTCTTGAACTTATATTGAATGCAGTTAATCTAAATTTTGTAACATTTTCTGATTTTTTTGATAGCCGCCAATTAAAGGGAAACATTTTCTCAATCTTTGTTATAGCTATTGCAGCCGCTGAAGCAGCTATTGGACTTGCTATTGTTTCGTCAATTTATCGTAACAGAAAATCAACGCGTATCAATCAATCCAATTTATTGAATAAATAGTCTGTTTTTTTCTATATATTATCCTTAATTATTATATATAAATAATAATATATAATAATATAATAATATAATAATTAATTTTTTATTATATTATGATTATATCAATATAATATTGTAATTATAAGTTCAATTTAGATTACTAGATATCGCACCTTAAAGTAGAGCATACTTTTCAAATGTAAGAAGTGAAAGTTTTTTGAACCTCTTTTATATTTATTTTGTAATAAATCTCCAATCCAAGCCAGAAGTAGATTGATTCAAAAAATTCTGGTAAATCATTGATTCGTCTGGTATTTTAATATGTACTTCATTTACTTTAGTAGAACTAGATCGAAAATTAATGAAATTTAACAAATTAAAGATCCTATGTCACATTCAGTAAAAATTTATGATACATGTATAGGGTGTACTCAATGTGTTCGAGCTTGCCCCACAGATGTATTAGAAATGATACCTTGGGACGGGTGTAAAGCTAAACAAATAGCTTCTGCTCCAAGAACGGAGGACTGTGTTGGTTGTAAGAGATGTGAATCCGCTTGTCCAACAGATTTTTTAAGCGTTCGAGTTTATTTAGGGAATGAAACAACGCGGAGCATGGGTCTAGCTTATTGATACGTTCTGGAACATTTCATTTGAATCCATTTTTTCAATTTGGATTTTTTTACTGATAAAAACCCGTACCCGAAAAGAATTTTCTTTTCGGGTACGGGTTTTTTTGGCTCAATTGTATCTTGTCTTTACCACGAATTCTTTTCCTTGGTTAACAACAATTGTAGTTTTACCCATATTTGCAGGTTCTTTTATTTTCGTTCTTCCTCATAGAGGAAATAAAATAATTCGTTGGTATACTATTAGCATAGCTGCTATAGAGTTACTTCTAACAACCTATGCATTTTGTTATAATTTCCAACCGGACGATCCATTAATCCAACTGGCAGAAGATTATAAATGGATAAACTTTTTTGATTTCCACTGGAGATTGGGAATAGATGGACTTTCGATAGGACCCGTTTTACTGACGGGATTCATCACTACTTTAGCTACTTTAGCAGCTTTTCCAGTTACTCGAGATTGCCGATTATTCCATTTTCTGATGTTAGCAATGTACAGTGGTCAAATAGGATCATTTTCGTCCCGAGATCTTTTACTTTTTTTCATAATGTGGGAATTAGAATTAATTCCTGTTTATCTACTTTTAGCCATGTGGGGCGGAAAGAAACGTCTCTACTCTGCTACTAAATTTATTTTGTATACGGGGGGGGGTTCCATTTTTCTATTAATGGGAGTTTTGGGTATTGGTTTATATGGTTCTACTGAACCTACCTTAAATTTGGAAATGTTAGTTAATCAATCGTATCCCCTAGCATTAGAAATAATGTTCTATATTGGATTTTTTATTGCTTTTGCTGTTAAATTACCAATTATACCGTTACATACATGGTTACCAGATACCCATGGGGAAGCCCATTATAGTACTTGTATGCTTCTTGCGGGAATCTTATTAAAAATGGGAGCATATGGTTTAGTTCGGATCAATATGGAATTATTGTCTCATGCTCATTCGATCTTTTCTCCTTGGTTGATAATAATCGGCACAATGCAAATAATCTATGCAGCTTTAATATCTCTTGGACAACGTAATTTAAAAAAACGAATAGCCTATTCTTCTGTATCGCACATGGGTTTTATAATTATAGGAATTAGTTCTATAACTGAAACGGGACTTAATGGAGCTTTTTTACAAATAATATCTCATGGATTTATCGGTGCTGCACTTTTTTTCTTAGCGGGAACTAGTTACGATAGAATACGTCTTGTTTATCTTGACGAAATGGGCGGAATAGCTATTCCAATGCCAAAAATATTTACACTATTCAGTAGCTTTTCAATGGCATCCCTTGCGTTACCAGGCATGAGTGGTTTCGTTGCAGAATTAATAGTCTTTTTTGGAATAATTACTAGCCACAAATTACTTTTAATGACAAAAATACTAATTACTTTTGGAATGGCGATTGGAATGATATTAACTCCTATTTATTTATTATCTATGTTACGTCAAATGTTTTATGGATATAAGTTATTTAATATAAAAAACTCTGCTTTTTTGGATTCTGGGCCACGAGAATTATTTGTCTCGAGTTCTATCTTTATACCGGTAATTGGTGTTGGCATTTATCCAGATTTTGTTCTTTCATTATCCGCAGAGAAGGTGGAAGCTATTCTATCAAAATTTTTTTATAGATAAGTTTCATTTAATGAAATGAAAAAGTAGTCTTCTTTATCTTTATATTTGTAAGAAGAATGACTAAATTGCAATTCTAATAGGGCATGTTTGACGTTTGTGAGAACCATTTTAATGGTTCTCACCTGTTTATTAAGAAACGCCTTGTCCTATGTTTGTATTCGGACGTAGGGTCCTCTCTTTACTTCAATTTAATTAATGAATGAACCATAACTATGTAGCCCTATTCCTAAGAGATTGACTCCAAAATAGCATATCCAAATTATAAGAAAGCCCATAAAAGCTACAATTGCAGAATTTGCATCCCGAAAATTTATATTTGTTCTAATATGTAAGTAAATTGCAAATACAATCCAAGTAATAAAAGCCCAAGTTTCCTTTGGGTCCCAATTCCAATATGATCCCCATGCTTCATTGGCCCATACTGCTCCTGAAAGAATACCTACGGTTAAAAGGATAAATCCTAAACTAATAACACGATAACTCCAATGATCCAGTTGTTCAATCAATTGAGACCTGTAATAATTTTTAACCGAAAAGGGCGAAACGCTTTCTAAAATATTGCCCTTTTCGTTCATGTATTGAATCTCACTGAAAAAAAAAAATTCATTTAATAAAAAAGTTTTTTTTTCAAAAAACATTGTTATATTTTTTTGAAATAGAATTATTAGAAGTGCTACTGATAATAATGATCCGCATAAAAGAGCTGCATAACCCAGCACCATCATACTTACGTGCATCATTAACCAGCGGGATTGAAGAGCCGGTACTAATAATGAAGATTCCGGTGTTTCCATTAAAAGGCCTGAAGTAGCAAACCCTTGAGTAAAAATAGCACTTGGCGCAGTTATTGCACTTAAATTCCTTTTTTGTTTTTTAAAATATGGAATCATATGAATAATGTAAAAACTCCAGGAAAGAAATATTAATGATTCATATAGATCACTTAATGGGAAATGTTTACAATAAACCCAACGAGTAACTAATAATCCCGTTATAGATAAAAAAGTAACTAGCATGCCTTTTTTTAAGGAATTGTAGAGTCCTACTTTTTCATTGACTAATAAAGTTATCAAATGGAGTGTAATTACAACGGAAACCGTTGAAAAAGAAATATGAGTCAAAACATGTTCTAAAGTCGAAAATATCATATAAAATTATATATATAAAGAAATTTTTCAATTATAAATTATCAAATGAAAATCCGAATAAAAATTCTTTTTATTTTTTTTTATGCCGCTACTCGGACTCGAACCGAGATGCTATCGCACTGCTTCCTAAGAGCAGCGTGTCTACCAATTTCACCATAGCGGCTTATTTGAAATCATAATAACCTTTTTTTATTCAATCGTCGAGATTAATTCAATACAATTTTTTATATTGGTAATTATAAATGCATTTTTTATCTGATTTCAAAATTAGTAAATAAAAAAGACATATATCCTTTGAATATGAATACAAAAAAATCAACCCTTTTGAAGCATAACTTCATTTCGGCACCAAGGATTTTTTTATTAAATACATCTTTTGATATCCAAAAAAATGACTTAAACAATAGATAGATTTTTTTCTTTGTATATAGATTATTTTTTGTTGCAACAAACCTATTTAATATTGAACCCAATATGTAAAAAAAAAATATAAATTTTTTATTGAAAAAAACTTTGCATATAATCTTAATAAAAAAAAAATCCTTTTAGATTGATTGTAAACGAACCCATATAGATATAGAGCAATTATGAAAGTTAAGGTTTAGCACTTTTTTTCTTTTGTTGTAATTTAGAACTAAATAAATAGGTTGATGGGGAAAAGATCCCCATCTTAAAAATCAAAAAATAGACTAAAAAAACGATGGTGATTTTTTTAAGACCCTTTTTTTGGTTGACATAAGAGTTCTTATTCTACATATCATAAGAAAAAAGCTAAACCTTTTTCGAAACATTAAGAAGCGCAAAATTTTAATTTAAAATTGAGTTTTGTATTTCAAATACAAAATTTTCAAATCAAAAAGCCAAAATAAAATTTCTGCATAATTTATCATGCTAATTTTTTATATTTAGGGTCTTTTTTTTTATCAGATCAATTCTGATTATTCCAAGTTTTTAGTACTTATTTTTCGTACAAAAAAACTTTTAGAATTTCCGGTATAAATAGATTTTGCTAACGAAAAAGCTTTTAACGCTGCCCAATACCCCTTCTTTTTCCAAATATTTTTACGAATAGACTTTTTGGAAATAGAAGTACGCTTTTTTGGAACTGCCATTTAAAATTCAATGGATTTTTCATTATTATAGTTGGATGTGAAAGACATCTATTATTCAAACAAATCTTTGTTTCTTATTCATTATCTATGTATTTATTTATATTCTAGATGATAATATCTTAATTAATTTTTGAAAAATGGAAAAACAAAAATTTAAATTAAAAAATTCTATATAGTAGAAACAAACTTTTTTATGATCCATAGACTATTTTTAAATAATTAAATTTTAACTAAATGAAATTTAAAAGTAATAAAAATTCCTAAATCTTTTCTTTATTTTTATTGTGTTGTATTTAAATTAAATTTAAATGTACATAATAAACCACGCCGATAAATTTTAAAACCTAATACTTATACTTATTTAATCTTAATTTAATTGAAAAACTTGACTTTAGTTTTTTGAATATATATATAAATAAAAATTTAGGGTGAAAAAAAATTTAGTAAAACAGGTTGATAATTCTGATTATAGAAGAAGCTAAGTCGTTTGTATCATTATTAATTTTATTAAAGCTTTAGTTAAGTAAATCTTATGATTAAAGGTTTTTTTCCTGTAATCTATATATGCATTATAAATGATTTAAATGGAAAAGAAAGTGCCATTTTTTATCGTCCCGCTCAACTTAATTTAAAAAGGCAAGAACTGATGAATACTAAAAAATGCAACCCGAAATAAAAATTTTCTATTATGGAATATATATACCAATATGCATGTATCATATCCTTCATTACACTTCCAATTCCTTTGTTAATAGGAGTGGGGCTTCTACTTTTTCCGACAGCAACAAAAAATCTTCGACGTATATGGGCGTTTTCTAGTATTTCTTTGTTAACTATAGCTATGCTTTTTTGGATCACGTTGTCGATTCACCAAATAAATAGTAATTCCATTTATCAATATGTATGGTCTTGGACCATTAATAATGATTTTTCGTTCGAATTTGGCTACTTGTTCGATCCACTTACTTCTATTATGTCAGTCTTAATAACTACTGTTGCAATTTTGGTTCTTATTTATAGTGATAATTATATGTGTCATGACCAAGGATATTTAAGATTTTTTGCTTATATGAGTTTTTTCAATACTTCCATGTTAGGATTAGTTACTAGTTCAAATTTGATACAAATTTATCTTTTTTGGGAATTAGTTGGAATGTCTTCGTATCTATTAATAGGTTTTTGGTTTACAAGACCTATTGCTGCGAATGCTTGTCAAAAAGCGTTTGTGACTAATCGTGTAGGGGATTTTGGGTTATTATTGGGCATTTTAGGTCTTTATTGGGTAACAGGCAGTTTTGATTTTCGTGATTTGTTTGAGATATTTAATAACTTAATTAAAAATAATGCGGTCAATCTTTTATTTTCTATTTTTTGCACTTTCTTCTTATTTTTTGGTGCAGTTGCAAAATCGTCCCAATTTCCCCTTCATGTATGGTTACCCGATGCTATGGAGGGGCCTACTCCTATGTCAGCTCTCATACATGCTGCGACCATGGTCGCTGCGGGGATTTTTCTAGTCGCTCGACTTTTTCCTCTTTTCAAAGTTATACCTTATATAATGTATGTAATAACTATTATAGGTATAATAACTGTTTTTTTAGGAGCTACCTTAGCTCTTGCTCAAAAAGACATTAAGAGAAGTTTAGCTTATTCTACAATGTCTCAGTTGGGTTATATGATGTTAGCTCTAGGTATGGGTTCTTATCGAGCTGCGTTATTTCATTTGATTACTCATGCTTATTCAAAAGCATTATTGTTTTTAGGATCCGGATCTATTATTCATTCAATGGAAACGCTTGTTGGATATTCTCCAGAAAAAAGTCAGAATATGGTTCTTATGGGGGGATTAACAAAACATGTTCCGATTACAAAAAATGCTTTTTTAATAGGTACCCTTTCTCTTTGTGGTATTCCGCCTCTTGCTTGTTTTTGGTCCAAAGATGAAATTCTTAATGATAGTTGGTCGTATTCACAAATTTTCGCAATAATAGCTTATTTCACAGCCGGATTAACCGCATTTTATATGTTTCGAATCTATTTGCTTACGTTTGGTGGACATTTAAACCTTTATTGTAAAAATTATAGTGGAAAAAAAAGTAGTTCTCTCTATTCAATATCTCTATGGGGTAAAGAAGGATTTAAAAGAATTAAAAAAAATTTTTCTTTATTTACCTTATTAACAATGAATAATAATAATAGAGAAAGTGCTGCGATTTTTATGAAAAAACCATATAAAATTTCAAGAAATTCTTTGAAAATTATGCCATATTTTATTACTCTTACCGATTTTGACAATAATAAAATTTCTGCATATCCTTCAGAATCGGACAATACTATGTTATTTCCTCTCATTATATTGATTTTGTTTACTTTCTTTATTGGATTTATAGGAGTTCCATTAAATAAAGAAGGAATAGAGTTGGATATATTAACTAAATGGTTAACTCCACCCGTAAATCTTTTATATTCAAATTCAAAAGATTCTATTGATTTGTATGAATTTACAATAAATGCAATCTTTTCTGTTAGTATAGCTTGTTGGGGAATATTTATAGCCATATTTTTCTATAAACCTATTTATTCATCGTTAAAAAATTTTAACTTAATAAATGCATTTGATAAAAGGGGTCCTAATAAAATTTTTGGTGACAAAATAAAAAATTATATATACAATTGGTCTTCTAATCGTGGTTATATCGATGCTTTTTATGCAACATTTTTTATTAGGGGGGTAAGAGGTTTGGCCCAACTGGTGTCTATTATTGAGAGACGAATAATTGATGGAATTCCAAATGGATTTGGTATTACAAGTTTTTTTGTCGCCGAAAGTATCAAGTATATAGGAGGAGGTCGTATCTCCTCGTATCTTTTATTCCAATTGCTTTTTTTATTAATTTCTTATTTATTTTTAGTCCTATGATTGCATCAACTAAAAATTTACAAAATTTTTCTTGATCTTCTAAACCAATTTTGACTTCTTCTGGAAGTAAAGAAATTCCTTTGAGATTGAATGTTGATTCCCCATAAAATTGACTCATTAACTGCATGAAATGCCTAATTTCTTTTGATATTGATTTTTTATTAAATGCAGCTTTTTTCTGTTCAAATTCGTGGTAATTATAATCATTACTAAGAATACTATGAATTTTATTTATAAAAATTCCATCTATCCTATTTTTGACTGCAGTTTCATTTATAATAGAGGGTGAAAAGCATTTTTTTATTATTCCACGATAGGATCCATTTAAGAAAGGATCATTTATTTTTGGCAAATATTCCTTTTTCGTTTTCTCATTGCATAATCGAGTTTTTTTATCGAGTCCATCTATATAAAAAAGTCCTTTGTCTAGAACTGCAATTCTATTAGTAAATTCATTGCTTAAGCTGTTTTTTTTTTGTTCATTGTTATAAATCCAATAATTGTATAGTTCATCGTATAAGAATTTGTCTATTGTAGACAAAGAAATCTTTCTTTGTATCATTTCCCAGAAAATGGATAAACTGGGTGGATATGTAAAAGAAATTCTTTGTTTTCCATCATTTTTACATGTATAAAAAAAATATTGTGACATTTCATTTCTTACCGCATTTTCAAATCGATTGTTTTTTATATATCGCGTTGGACGATTCCAACGTTTATAGTCGAAAAGCAGAGAAAGAAGGGGTTTTTCAAACCAGAAGAGGTTTTTCTTTTCTTCTTTAAGTATTTCTAACTTCGAAATATCTTGATTGCCAGAATAATAAGTTGGGCTATTTTTATAGCACGCTTCTTTTAAGTGCAAGTTGAATTCATCCTTTGTTTTGTCCTTTCCATTCACTCGGATCTTTTCCGTTTCATCCATTTTGTCCGGATCCTCCTTTTCGTCCGAAAAAAGGGAAGGAGGAGGATCTTCTTCGGTGAATCCCTCTTCTTCCTGTTTAGTCTCCTTCGTTTCGGAAGTTTTTTCTAT